TTTAAATCTTTTCTACTAGGTAATCCATTATCCTTATGCATGAAGATAATAAATTCGGTCGTTGTGGTCGGGCTCTATTATGGATTTCTGACCACATTCTCCATAGGGCCCTCTTATCTCTTCCTTCTCCGAGCTCGGGTTATGGAAGAAGGAACCGAGAAGGAGGTATCAGCAACAACTGGTTTTATTGCGGGACAGCTCATGATGTTCATATCGATCTATTATGCGCCTCTGCATCTAGCATTGGGTAGACCTCATACAATAACTGTCCTAGTTCTACCGTATCTTTTGTTTCATTTCTTCTGGAACAATCATAAAAACTTTTTTGATTATGGATCTACTACCAGAAATTCAATGCGTAATCTCAGCATTCAATGTGTATTCCTGAATAATCTAATTTTTCAATTATTCAACCATTTCATTTTACCAAGTTCCACGTTAGCCAGATTAGTCAACATTTATATGTTTCGATGCAACAACAAGATTTTATTTTTAACAAGTAGTTTTGTTGGTTGGTTAATTGGTCACATTTTATTCATGAAATGGGTTGGATTGGTATTATTCTGGATACGGCAAAATCATTCTATTCGATCTAATAAGTATCTTGTGTCAGAATTGAGAAATTCTATGGCTCGAATCTTTAGTATTCTCTTATTTATCACCTGTGTCTACTATTTAGGCAGAATGCCGTCGCCTATTGTCACTAAGAAACTGAAAGAGAAAGAAACCTCAGAAACGGAAGAAGGGGGAGAAAGAAAGGAAGAAAGCGATGTAGAAACAACTTCCGAAATGAAGGAGACTAAACAGGAACAAGAGGGATCCACCGAAGAAAACCCTTCCCTTTTTTCGGAAGAAAGGGAGGATCTGGACAAAATAGATGAAACGGAAGAGATCCGAGTGAATGGAAAGGAAAAAACAAAGGATGAATTTCACTTTAAAGAGGCACGCTATCAAGATCAAGATAGCCCAGTTTACGAAGATTCTGATCTGGAGACCCATCAAGAGAATTGGGAATTGGGAAGACTGAAAGAAGAGAAAAAGAAAAGAATGAATTTGTGGGTTGAAAAAACTTTTGTCACTTTTCTTTTCGATTTTAAGCGATGGAATCGTCCATTACGATATATAAAAAATAAGAAATTCGAAAATGCTTTACGCAATGAAATGTCACAATTTTTTTTTTTTACATGTACAAGTGATGGGAAAAAAAAAATATCCTTTACATATCCGCCCAGTTTATCGACTTTTTCGGAAATGCTAGAACAAAGAATTTCTTTATACATAATACAAAAACTATACGACGAAGATCTTTATAATTCTTGGATTTATACTAATGAAAAAAAAAAGTGCAATTTGAACAATGAATTGAAAAGCCGAATCCAAATTCTAGAAAAAAATGAGGGATCCTCTAGTCTGGATATGCTTGAAAAAAGAACCATATTATGTGATGATGAAAAAAAAGAAAAATGCTTGCCAAAAGCATATGATCCTTTTTTCAACGGACCATATCGAGGAACGAGAAAAAGATTAGATTCACGCGCAATCATGAATACTTATACAGATACAGAAGATTTAGTAGAATTTTTTTTTATAAATAAGATTCATGATCTACTTATTAATGATTCCGTAGAACTCCACCGTCAATCATTTTTGAATTCTCAAGAAGAAAAAGGAATTGATTCAGAAAGTCAAGCAAAATATTTCCAATTTGTATTTGATGTAATTACAACACATACAAAAGATCAAAAAACAATGAAAAAAGAATCTATTGGAATTAGAATAGAAGAAGTCAGTAAAAAGGTTTCTCGATGGTCATACAAATTAACCGAGAATTTGGAAGAAGAGGAAGAAGAAAATGAAGAAGAATTGGAGGAAGACGATCATGAGATTCATTCAAGAAGAGCCAAACTTGTGGTAATTTATAACGATAATGATCAGAATACCAATTCTATTTCTAGTATTCAGAATACTAGTAACAATGATAAAAACGATGATCAAATGGAAGAGGGAGAGGTGGCTTTGATACGTTACTCACAACAATCGGATTTTCGTCGCAATCTAATCAAAGGATCCATGCGCGCTCAAAGACGTAAAACAGTTATTTGGGACCTCTTTCAAGTAAATGTACATTCCCCACTTTTTTTGGATCGTCTAGACAAAATGTCTTTTTTTTCGTCTTTTGATATCAACGAAATGAAGAATAGAATTTTTAGGAATTGGATGGGCAGAGAACAAGAATCAGAATTAAAAATTTCCTATTTTGAAAATGACGATAAAAAAGAAGAAAAGGAGAAAGAGGAAAAAGGATATAAAAACGAACAGATAGAAATATCAGAAGCTTGGGATGCTTTTATATTTACTCAAGTAATAAGAAGTTTGATGTTAATAACCCAATCTTTTCTTAGAAAATACATTCTATTGCCTTCATTAATAATAGCCAAAAACCTTTTCCGTATGTTATTATTCCAAATTCCCGAGTGGGACGAGGATTTTAAGGAATGGAATAGAGAAATCCATATTAAATGCACCTATAATGGTGTTCAATTATCAGAAACAGAATTTCCCCAAGATTGGTTAATAGATGGTATTCAGATAAAGATTCTATATCCTTTCTGTCTAAAACCTTGGAGAAAATCTAAGGCACAATCTCATCATAGAGATCTAATGAAAAAAAAAGAGAAAAAAACAAATTTTTGTTTTTTAACAGTCTGGGGAATGGAAGCGGAACTTCCCTTTGGTTCTCCCCGAAAACGACCTTTTTTTTTTGAACCTATTTCTAAAGAACTCCAAAAAAGAAAAAGAAAGGTGAAAAAGAGATTTTCACAAGTTTTAAAATCTTTAAATAAAAAAATAAAATCCTTTCTAAGAATTAGAAAAGAAAAAAAAAAGGGGGTCGTTCAAGTTATCAAACTAATAATGAAAAAACTGGAGAAAGTAAATCCAATTTTCTTATTTGAATTAAGGAAAGAAAAAGTATATGAACCGAACGAAAACAAAAAAGATTTCAAAAGAAATAATAAGATTCTTCGCGAATCGTCCGTTCTAAATCGAACGATGAATTGGTTAAATTATTCACTAATAGAAAAAAGAATGAAAGATCTTTCTGATAAGACAATCAAAATCAGGAATCAAATTGAACAAACCGCAAAAGACAAGAAAAAAAAAGAAATAGTTCTAATTTCTGATAATAAAGGATCGGGATCACAGAAACATATTTGGAAAATATTAAAAAGGAAAAATATCCGATTAATGCGTAAATCACACTACTTTATCAAATCATTCATTGAAAAAATATACATAGATATTTTGCTATGTACCATTACCGTTTCTAAGATAAATGCACAACTTTTCTTTGAATCAACAAAAAAGATCTTTAATAAATCCATTTACAACAATGAAATAAATCAAGAACAAGAAGGAATTGATGAAACAAATCAAAATACAATGAATTTTCTTTTGACTATAAAAAAATTAAAATCGTTTTCAAATACTGATAATACTACGAATAGCAATCAAAATTCCAATACTTATTGGAACTTATCTTCCCTGTCCCAAGCATATGTTTTTTACAAAATATCACAAAACCAATTACTTAATAAGTATCAATTGAGACCTGTACTTAAATATCAAGGGAGCTATCCTTTTTTTAAGGATATCTTAAAAGACTATTGTATGATACATGGAATATTTAACTCACATAATAAAATTCATACGTATGTAATGAACGAATGGAAAAATTGGTTAAAAAGTCATTATCAATACGATTTATCTCAAAAAAAAAGGTCTCCATTAGTACCTAAAGAATGGCGAAATAGAATCAATAAACATCGTATGATTCAAAACAAGGAATCAAACCAATTGGATTTATATAAAAAATACCAATTTCTTTATTCCATGAAAAAAAATGACTATGCAGCAAATTCATTTATGAGTCAAAAAGACAAATGGAAAAAACATTACAGATATGATCTTTTCTCATATAAATACATAAACCTTCCTAATTTATACATTTCTGGATCAACATTAGAAATAAACGGGGACCAAGAAATTCCATCTCATTTTAATATATCGAAACCTGAATCATTTTATGTATTGGTAAGTATACCTAGTAATGATTATATAGAAAAAGGATATCTTATTGATAGGAATACAAATTTGGATAGAAAATATCTTGATTGTAGAATTCTTCATCTTTGTTTTATAAATAATATTGAGATCTGGACCGATGCACATATTGGTATCAAGATTCAGAAAGATACTAAGACTGAAATTAAGAATTTAAAAAAAATGGAAAAAAGAGATCTCTTTTTTCCTACAATTCATCAAGAGATCAAACCATGCAATCAAAAAAGTTTCTTTTTTGATTGCATGGGAATGAATAAAGAAAGGTTCTATGATACCGCATCAAATCATGATACTATATCCAATCTAGAAACTTGGTTCTTCCCAGAATTTTTGCTACTTTTTGATGTATATAAAATGAAACCTTGGATCATCCCAATCAAATCACTCTTTTTTAATTTTTCTATAAATGAAAAAAGTAAAAGCATTAACGTAAATCCAAAGAAATCATATAATAAAGAAAAAGATCGTGAATTAGGAAATTCCAAGCAGGAAGAGAATGAACAACAGGTCCAAGGAAATCTTGTATGGAATCTACGAAAAATAAAAAAAGAAAATCAAAAAACTGTTGAAGAAGATTACGCAAGATTAGAAATGAAAAAGGTTCTAAAAAAAAAACAATATAAGAGCAAGAATGAAATGGAACTAGATTTCTTTTTGAAAAGATATTTACTTTTTCAACTAAGATGGGCTGATCCCTTGAAGAAAAAAATAATGAAAAATATCAGGATATATTGTCTCCTACTTAGACTAAGAAATCCAAAGGAAATTGCTATATCTTCGATTCAAAGAGGTGAAATAAATATAGATGAAATGCTGATTCAAAAGGACCTAGTTCTTGCAGAATTGATAAGAAAGGGAATATTTATTATTGAACCAATTTGTCTATCTATACAAAGGAAAGGAAAATATATTATATATCAAACTATGGATATTTCATTGGTCGATAAGAAAAAGCATCAAACAAAGAAAAAAGACACAAAAAAAAGATATATTGAGAAAGGGGGGTTTGAAAAATCCATTGCACGACACAGCAACATATTTTTGAGTGGAGACAAAAATCATTATGATTTACTTGTTCCTGAAGATATTCTATCTCCCAGACGTCGTAGAGAATTTCGAATTCGAATTTGTTTCAATTCCCGGAATTTTCATGTTGTGGATAGAAATACAAGATTTTGCAATGAAAACAAAATAAGAAACTGTGGACAATTTTCGAATGAGGACAAACATATTAATACAGATAGAAAAGATTTCATGAAATTCAAATTGTTTCTTTGGCCCAATTTTCGATTAGAAGATGTAGCTTGTATGAATCGCTATTGGTTTGATACCAATAACAGCAGTCGTTTCAGTATGTCAAGAATACATATGTATTCACAATTCAGAATGAATTCAATTCCAATGAAAAATGAAAAAAATCTATAGTGGATTTCCTACATATCGTGTAACATATTTGGTAGATTAATAGATGAAAGACGAAACATATACACTGTGTAACATTCTACTACATGATGCTGATTTCATAGTGTATCAATTTTCATTAGGAATAACGGAATCCTTTTAAGTAAAAAGAAATTGTTTTCTTTCGTGAATACATATATGTTTTGTATATTTGGATCAAATATACAAAACATAAAAACATAAACCACATAAAGAAAAAACAAAGTAGTATATGAATGAAATCCAATTTTGATGTATACTAGATGAAAATAACTGACATAAGAAATATTATTATTTTTCCTGATCCGTAAAATTCACAGAAAAGAAAGATAGAAATCTTAATTTATGGTCAAAAATTCATTCATCTCAGTTATTACACAAGAAGAAAAAGAAGAAAATAGTGGGTCTGTTGAATTTCAAGTATTCCATTTCACCAGTAAGATACGGAGACTTACTTCACATTTAGAATTGCACAAAAGAGATTTTTTATCGCAAAGAGGTCTACGAAGAATTCTGGGAAAACGTCAACGATTATTGACTTATTTGTCAAAGAAAAAGAAAGTGCGTTATAAGAAATTAATGGATCAGTTAGATATTCGGGAACCAAAAACTCGTTAATTAAATTTGAATTTCTTATTTGAGTTTCTTATTATTTTATTCTTATTATCCTTGTTCTTTTTTATTTTTTTCATTATTTTCTTATTATTATTAGTTCAGTTATTATTTTTTTTTTAGATTTTTCATTTTAAGAATCTCATGAAATAATGAATTAAGGAAAAAAATATGACTGTACCGGCTACAAGAAAGAATTTCATAATAGTCAATATGGGTCCTCACCACCCATCAATGCATGGTGTTCTTCGGCTGATCGTTACTCTGGATGGTGAAGATGTTATTGACTGTGAACCTATATTGGGCTATTTACACAGAGGGATGGAAAAAATAGCGGAGAACCGAACAATTATACAATATTTGCCTTATGTAACACGTTGGGATTATTTAGCTACTATGTTCACAGAAGCAATAACAGTAAATGCACCAGAACGATTGGAAAGTGTTCAAGTGCCTAAAAGGGCCAGTTATATCAGAGTTATTATGCTGGAGCTGAGCCGTATAGCCTCCCATTTGTTATGGCTTGGCCCTTTTATGGCCGATATTGGTGCACAGACTCCCTTTTTCTATATTTTAAGAGAGAGGGAATTAATATATGATCTATTCGAAGCCGCCACAGGTATGCGGATGATGCATAATTATTTCCGCATCGGAGGAGTAGCTGCGGATTTACCTTATGGCTGGATAGATAAATGTTTTGATTTCTGTGATTATTTTTTAACAGAAGTTGTTGAGTATCAAAAGCTCATTACGCGAAATCCCATCTTTTTGGAACGAGTTGAAGGAGTGGGCATTATTGGTGGGGAGGAGACAATAAATTGGGGTTTATCAGGACCAATGTTACGAGCTTCTGGAATCCAATGGGATCTTCGTAAAGTTGATCGCTATGAGTGTTACAATAAATTTGATTGGGAAGTCAAATGGCAAAAAGAAGGCGATACATTAGCTCGTTATTTAGTAAGAATCGGTGAAATGCAAGAATCCATAAAAATCATTCAACAGGCTCTAGAAGGAATTCCTGGAGGGCCTTATGAAAATTTAGAAAACCGGCGTTTTCATAGGACAAAGGATTCCGAATGGAATAATTTTGAATATAGATTTATTACTAAAAAACTTTCACCCAATTTTGAATTGTTAAAACAAGAACTTTATGTAAGGGTAGAGGCCCCAAAAGGAGAATTAGGAATTTATTTAATAGGAGATAGTAGTGTTTTCCCCTGGAGATGGAAAATTCGTCCACCCGGTTTCATCAATTTGCAAATTCTTCCCCAGCTAGTTAAAAGAATGAAATTGGCTGATATCATGACGATACTAGGTAGTATAGATATCATTATGGGAGAAGTTGATCGTTGAAATGATAATTGATACGACAGAAGTACAAACTATTAATTCTTTTTATAGATTAGAATCCTTAAAAGAAGTCTATGGATTCATATGGATTTTTGTCCCCATTTTAATCCTTGTCTTAGGAATCACAATGGGGGTATTAGTCATTGTGTGGTTAGAAAGAAAGATATCTGCAGCAATACAACAACGTATTGGACCTGAATATGCCGGCCCGTTAGGAATTCTTCAAGCTTTAGCGGATGGGACCAAACTACTTTTGAAGGAGGATCTTCTTCCATCTAGAGGTAATATTCGTTTATTTAGGGTCGGACCCTCTATAGGGTTTATATCAATTCTACTAAGTTATTTAGTAATTCCTTTTGGATATCACCTTGTTTTAGCTGATCTCAGTATAGGCGTTTTTTTATGGATTGCCTTTTCAAGTATTGTCCCCATTGGTCTTCTTATGTCAGGATATGGATCAAATAATAAGTATTCCTTTTCAGGCGGTCTACGAGCTGCAGCTCAATCGATTAGTTATGAAATACCATTAACTCTATGTGTGTTAGCAATATCTCTACGTGTGATTCGGTGGAACATGAAATCTCAATTCATTTTTTATCTATTTTCTAGAAAATAGATAAAAAATGAATTGAGATTTCAATACTATAAAATAGAAATATAATTCATAGAATTCAATATGTAAATATGAATATCAAAGAATAAAAGAAATATTTTTTTTTATTAATTTCTTTATCTTCACTTACTTTATACTTACTTTATTAAAGTATAAATTAAAGTATAAAGTTTCTAAATTCAATAAAGAAATTGAATGTCTTGAATAAACGATGAATTAAACCAGATAGTTATATGAGTGAAACAAAACTGCTCCTCAATTTGCAGTAAAACAAGAAGAATCTCATTCCCTAGGTACAAGAAGAAAATTGAAGTAAACATAAGTTGTTTACCCCAAGATTGAGATTCTTTTATTAGTCGTCATATCTTGAAGCGGATGCAAAAGATCAACTGTATTTATTACTATACTGGGGATCTATCAAAAAGAAGTGGGCAGTTAGGAACACCAAAGTACGCAAAGGATGAGTAATGGAAATAATGTAAGGTATCAAAAAAAGGTATTTTTGCATAAAACGAATCATAATAAGGGCTTGAAATTGGTAGAAATGATCAAGCAGTACTTCCCCACGATTCCGATCTAGAGTATGCTACTATTCACTGATTAAATAAATGACTATCAAGAACGAATTAATCCTTTATTTTCTTTCCCTTTCTTTTTCAGAAATAAGAACAGGAACAAGACAAATAGAATGCAATACAATAATAGAATAAAAAAGAATAAAATGGGAATAATAAGAAAATATTTCTTTCTTCATACATATGCATATGGGAATTCTTATCATTATTCATTAACTAATGCCCAATTCTTTCTATTTATGAATATAACGAGTATTTTATTGAAGGATTAAGTTATTGCTGAACAAAGAGAATTTTTGATTATTTTCATTAGAATATCATTATAAGGGATGAGATCAATTCAGAAGTGCTTTTTCTTATTCTAGCAGACAGAATTTTATTGGTCGAATTGAGGGCTCTCCAATCTCCAATTTATCTTTACATTGATTGGATTTACCTAAGGTCCAAGCCAAGGAGAGCAATAATACTTTACCTTACATTTCTTTGTGGCCATATAGGAGCCGTATGAAACTTAGGTTTCATGTACGGTTTTGGAATAGCGATGGGAGCAGTGATGTTATCATCGACTATAATTATCTAACAGTTCAAGTACAGTTGATATAATTGAGGCACAGTCCAAATATGGTTTTGGGGGATGGAATCTGTGGCGTCAGCCCATAGGGTTTCTAGTTTTTCTAATGTCTTCTCTAGCAGAATGTGAAAGATTGCCTTTTGATTTACCAGAAGCAGAGGAGGAATTAGTAGCAGGTTATCAAACCGAATATTCAGGTATAAAATACGGGTTCTTTTATCTTGCTTCTTACCTAAATCTATTAGTTTCTTCATTATTTGTAACAGTTCTTTACTTAGGTGGGTGGAATTTTTCTATTCCGTACATATCTCTTACTGAACTTTTTGGAATAAATAAAATGTTTAGAGTCTTTGTAATAGCAATTAGTATCTTTATTACATTAGCTAAAGCTTATTTGTTTCTGTTCATTCCTATCACAACAAGATGGACTTTACCTAGGATGAGAATGGATCAATTATTAAATCTTGGATGGAAATTTCTTTTACCTATTTCTCTAGGTAATCTATTATTGACAACTTCTTTTCAACTTGTTTCACCATAAACTATAAATAAAAATAAGAAATTAAGAGAAAAAAATAATGAATATTATATATTCATAACTTATCTCAACCAAGAGAAAGAAACATAAATTTTATTCATGGATATAAAAAATATGTTACCTATGGTTACTGGGTTCATGAATTATGGCAAACAAACAATACGAGCTGCAAGGTACATTGGACAAAGTTTCATAATTACCTTATCCCATACAAATCGTTTACCTGTAACTATTCAATATCCTTATGAAAAATCAATCACATCAGAGCGTTTTCGTGGTCGAATCCACTTTGAATTTGATAAATGTATTGCTTGTGAAGTATGTGTTCGCGTATGTCCAATAGACCTTCCCATTGTTGATTGGAAATTTGAAAAAGATATTAAGAAAAAACAATTGCTTCATTATAGTATTGATTTTGGTGTCTGTATATTTTGCGGTAACTGTGTCGAATATTGTCCAACAAACTGTTTATCGATGACTGAAGAATATGAGCTTTCCACTTATGATCGTCACGAATTAAATTATAATCAAATTTCTTTAGGTCGGTTACCGATGTCAATAATTGGAGATTACACAATTCAAAAAGTTATGGATTCAACAAATCAAATGAAAAAATAAAAAACCCTTGCTTAGTTCAAGAACGATTACCAATTACTAATTACTCTAATTAGTAAGATTTGGTTTGGAATAAAGTAGTATTAGCCAAATAACTTTATTTTATCTATCTAATCTTTTTTTCATTCAATTAGTAAGGTATCATATAAAAAAAGAGTTCCTTTCCTGGACCCTTAGTAAGGTCATGAAATATTTCAACTTATTTATTTATCTTTTATTTTATAATGGATTTACCTGGACCAATACATGATATTCTTGTAGTATTTCTGGGATCAGTTCTTATATTAGGAGGTCTGGGAGTAGTATTACTTACCAATCCCATTGATTCTGCCTTTTCATTGGGATTGGTTCTTGTTTGTATATCCTTATTCTATATTTCATTGAATTCCTATTTTGTAGCTGCCGCACAGTTCCTTATTTATGTGGGAGCCATAAATGTATTAATCATATTTGCTGTGATGTTCATGAACGGTTCAGAATATTCCAATGATTCCTATTTATGGACCTTTGGAGATAGGATCACTTCACTGGTTTGTACAAGTATCTTTTTTTCATTAATGACTACTATCCCAGATACGTCATGGTCCGGGATTTTTCGGACTACAAGATCAAATCAGATTATAGAACAGGACTTAATAAGTAACGTTCAACAAATTGGGATTCATTTATCCACAGATTTTTATCTTCCTTTTGAACTCATTTCTATAATTCTTTTAGTTTCTTTGATAGGTGCAATTACTATGGCTCGTCAATAATAGAATTCTAATATAATAAGAAATAAGAACTTCCTTTTTTAAAATTAAAGAATGAAAATGGATTTAATCTATTTTGTTTCAATCTACTGTGAATATCTTCTTTTGTTATGTAATTCTTCTAGTCTAGTCAACTGAATCGGTTTCATTTTTGTTCATATTGAAATCAATCGATATAGATGAGGGATTTATCAATGATGTTAGAGCATGTACTTTTTCTAAGTGTTTATTTATTTTCTATCGGTATCTATGGACTGATCACAAGCCGAAGCATGGTTAGAGCACTTATGTGTCTTGAGCTTATACTGAATTCGGTGAATATAAATCTTGTCACATTTTCCGATATATTTGATAGTCGGCAATTAAAAGGAGAAATTTTCTCAATCTTTGTTATAGCTATTGCGGCTGCTGAAGCAGCTATTGGGCTAGCTATTGTTTCGTCGATCCATCGTAACAGAAAATCAACTCGTATCAATCAATCGAATTTGCTGAATAATTAGTTAGAATTCTTCTATTTTCACATAGAAATCAAAACATAAGACTTTTAGATAGAATATTATAAATAGAATCTAATAGAATTAGAATAATAAGATAATAGAATATTTTTCTTTTTCTTTCTTCTCTTTTTTCATATATATTTATGATTTAGAGTTACGAACTTATTCTATAACTAACCTAATAACAAACGTATTCATCTGATATATAATATATCATTATATCCTTAATTTAATTATCTTTCTATATACTAGTTTCTATATACATATAGAAAGATAGTAAAATTCACATGAATGGAATTCGTAAACTCATATTTCATGATTATTGAAATGGAAATCAAAGTATCTTGGCCCTTTCTCATAAACAGATTATAAAATCTATTGATTCTTCAAATTTTGATAAATCATTGATTCGTCTGGTGTATACAATAGAAAATATATGATTTATTTTCTTTTCTTATCTTATTTTACCAGATCGAAAATCTTTTGTGTTCAAAACTGGAATTTATAGACCCAATGTCACATTCAGTAAAGATTTATGATACATGTATAGGATGTACCCAATGTGTTCGAGCTTGCCCCACGGATGTATTGGAAATGATACCTTGGGACGGATGTAAAGCTAAGCAAATTGCTTCTGCGCCAAGAACCGAGGATTGTGTAGGTTGTAAAAGATGTGAATCCGCTTGTCCAACGGATTTTTTGAGTGTCCGTGTTTATTTATGGCATGAAACAACTCGCAGCATGGGTCTTTCTTATTGATATGTGACAAAAAACTCCACTTGAATCATTTGATTCCTCTTTACCGACAAAACCCCGTGCTCGGGAGAAGAATAATCTATTTTCTTTTCTCGAGTACGGACTTTTCTGGTCTAATTTTATCTTGTCTTTATCACGAGTTATTTTCCTTGGTTAACAATACTTCTTGTTTTTCCCATATTCGCGGGTTCTTCAATTGTCTTTTTCCCTCATAGGGGAAATAAGGTGTATAGGTGGTATACTCTATGTATATGTATCCTAGAGCTCCTTCTAATGACCTATGTATTTTGTTATCATTTCCAATTGGACGATCCATTAATCCAATTGAAGGAGGATTATAAATGGATCAATCTTTTTGATTTTCACTGGAGACTGGGAACCGATGGACTTTCCATAGGACCCATTTTACTGACAGGATTTATCACTACTTTAGCTACTTTAGCAGCTTGGCCAGTTACTCGAAATCCGCGATTTTTCTATTTCTTGATGTTAGCAATGTATAGTGGCCAAATAGGATCATTTTCTTCTCGAGACCTTTTACTTTTTTTCATCATGTGGGAATTAGAATTAATTCCTGTTTACTTACTTTTATCCATGTGGGGAGGAAAAAAACGCCTGTACTCGGCTACAAAGTTTATTTTGTGCACTGCCGGAGGTTCCATTTTTCTCTTAATAGGAGTTCTAGGTATGGGTTTATATGGTTCCAATGAACCAACATTAGATTTAGAAAAATTAGCTAATCAATCGTATCCTGCAGCATTGGAAATAATACTCTATTTTGGTTTTCTTATTGCTTATGCTGTCAAATCGCCGATGATACCCCTACATACATGGTTACCAGATACCCACGGGGAAGCACATTACAGTACATGTATGCTTTTAGCTGGAATATTATTAAAGATGGGAGCATATGGATTGATTCGGATCAATATGGAATTATTAGCTCACGCTCATTCTAGATTATCTCCCTGGTTGGTGATAGTAGGAATAATACAAATCATTTATGCAGCTTCAACTTCTCTCGGTCAACGCAATTTAAAAAAACGTATTGCCTATTCTTCCGTATCTCACATGGGTTTCATAATTATAGGAATTGGTTCTATAACTGGCATGGGACTTAATGGAGCCATTTTACAAATACTCTCTCATGGATTGATTGGTGCTGCACTTTTTTTCTTAGCAGGAACAAGTTGTGATAGAATACGTTTTGTTTATCTCGAAGAGATGGGGGGGATATCTATCCCAATGCCAAAAATCTTTACCATGTTTAGTAGTTTCTCGATGGCTTCTCTTGCATTACCAGGAATGAGTGGTTTTGTTGCAGAATTTTTAGTCTTTTTTGGAATAATTACCAGCCCAAAATATCTTTTCATGCCAAAAATGTTAATTACTTTTGTAATGGCAATTGGAATGATATTAACTCCTATTTATTTATTATCTATGTTACGTCAGATTTTTTATGGATACAAACTATTCAATATTCCAAACTCCAATTTTTTTGATTCTGGACCACGAGAACTATTTGTTTTGATCTGTATCTTTCTACCTGTAATAGGAATTGGTTTTTATCCTGATTTCGTTCTCCCGTTATCGGTTGACAAGGTACAAGTTCTATTATCTAATTATTTTTATAGATACTAATTCTTTTTTTAGATTCAATACTAAATGAAATAAATTTCATTAATTGGAAAGAAAGTCTTAGAATTCTTTGACTTTCATATTTTCACGATTCCTCGTTGTACAATGAAAAAAAAAGGGAAGGGTGAATTAGAATTGTAATGAGATACATCTAAAGTTTTTGAGAACCATTTGAATAATTCCTCTATTTAAACGGTTCTCAAAAACTCGCACAAATCTTCATTGCATTGTGTATCAGACGATTTTTTTATGTATTCTTCATGTATTTTCTTTTATTCAATTAGATATTCATTGGAATGAACCATAACTATGGAACCCGATTCCTAATAGATTGATCCCAAAATAGCATATCCAAATTAGGAGAAATCCTATAGAAGCTACAAATGCCGAATTTGTCCCTTGATCTTGCAATTTTGGATTTGTTCTAGTATGTAAATAAATTGCAAATATGGTCCAAGTAATAAATGCCCAAGTTTCCTTAGGGTCCCAATTCCAATAAGAACCCCATGCTTCATTAGCCCATACTGCTCCAGAAAGAATGCCTATGGTTAAAAAGGTAAACCCTAAACTAATGACACGATAACTCCAATAATCCAAACGCTGAATTAATTGATATTTGTAAAAATTTTGAAATGAGAAGAAAGAAGTATTTTTTAATACACTTCCTTTTTGGTTCAAATATTCCATATCACCAAAGAAAAACGACTTCCTTAAACTGAAAAAATTCTTGTTTTTCAAAAAAGAATCGATTCTTTTTTGAAATGTAATCACTATAAGAGCAACTGATAATAACGATCCGCATAAAAGAGCTGCATAGCTCAATAGCATCATACTGACATGCATCATTAACCACTGAGATTGTAGAGCAGGTACTAATATTGCGGGTTGATGCATTTCAGTTGAAAGACCTGACGTGGCGAAACCTTGGGTAAAAATGGCACTTGGTGCAGTTATTGCGCTTAAATCATTTTTATGATTCCCAAGATACGGAATCATATGAATAATGGATAAACTCCATGAAAGGAAGATTAATGATTCGTATAAATTACTTAAGGGAAAATGTCCCGAAGAAATCCAACGAATAACTAAGAACCCTGTTATAGAGAAAAAAGTAGCTATCATCCCTTTTTCTGACGAATTATGTAATCCTTCGATTTCGTAGACTAATAAGTTCATCAAATGAATCAGAATCACAATTGAGATGATCGAAAAGGAAATATGAGTTAATATATGTTCTAAGGTTGCAAATATCATAAAGAAGAGTCCCTTTTAAATAATTGAAATCGGGGGGGGATGAAATAGAATCTAAAAGAGAAAGATATTCTCTTTTAGATTCTATTAGATCTATTGTGTCTATATTATTAATATGAATAATTCTTTATGCCGCCACTCGGACTCGAACCGAGATGCTCTAGCACTGCTTCCTAAGAGCAGCGTGTCTACCAATTTCACCATGGCGGCTTACCTTAAATAATATTAAATATTAATTAAATAATAATATAATAGGAAATTCATGTTGAATTGTCGATATTCAATAGAGTTTAGGAAACAATGAAGAAAGATGCATTTCCATTCATCTGGAAATGTTAAATATAAAGAAAATATCAATAATACTTAATTAGTATCTTCGTAAGTTCAGTTTGAATAATCAACTTTTCCGTACTAGAAACTATAAACCTAGCTCTTGTTTATCCAGAAGAGTCAGAACTCAATAGTTTCGTTCTCAGTCGGGGTATAAAATTCATAATTTTTTTTTTCTAACGATTTTGAGATCCAACACCTTAGTATAAAGTAGAATGAAATATTCAGATTCTTCCTTGTCTATCGTAATTGTGCTTTTCTATTTTGAAAAGCACAATTCATAGGAAAGAAAAAACCATCTCACGAATTCAATATCAATCAATAGAAATTGAAATAAATAGAATAAAATATAACATAAACAATAAAAAGAAGAAAATAACTAAAATAGAATATAATAGAAATATATAAAGACTATAAAAAATATAAAAAAATGATAAAAAAAATAAAATACACAATACTGAGTACTTTGAATCAAGTAGACAGAAAAAGATTCTTATTTTTCATATTACCTAGCTCTAACTAATATGAGAAGTGAAATACAAATACAATTTAGTAAAATTGAATCATTTGTCTTACAATTCAAAAATGGAAATTTGGAAGTTCTTTGAAACATGTCAATTAAGATTTTTCCAAGACTTTTTTTTGTCGCACAAAAAAACTTTTTGACTGTCCGGTGGAAACAGATTTAGCTAAAGAAAAAGCTTTTACTGCCTCTAAAGATCCTTTTTTTTTCCAAAGATTTCTACGAATATGCTTTTTTGACATAGAAGTACGTTTTTTTGGAACTGCCATTCAAAAGGTAGGTGACTCCTTTTTATCGTTGTATGTGAAAGACATATATTGTTAAAAATAAATTACTCTTTATTAGTCATTATCTATACTTAATACTTAATTCCATAAATTTCAAAATTTCCTCAATAATATCATAACATACAAATAGAAAAAAAATAATAAAAGAAAAAGAAAAGAAAAATATTCTAAAACGATTCTATTTTAATAGACAAATAGATTTCTATTTTCTATCTTCATTCTGATATTTGCATAATGTAATAATCATATACGTATTTTCGATTTCTTGTTTTCTAAAGGAATATATACAAAAAGAATATACAAAATTAAAGTAATTTAATTTGAATATTTATTATTCTGTAATATATTTTAATTTGAATATAAAATATATTCAAATATATAAATATATATAAAATAGAAATAGAATATGAATATTAAGATATAATATTCATAGAATATAAGATATAATATTAGAGTCATATATACAATATGAATATTGCAAATATTCATATTTAATATTCAGAATAGTAATAAAAAATCTCTTTCTTTTCTATATTTTTAAGTTAATTAATAACTAAACAATAAACTTGATTAATTATTTGATATTTGACCAACCAATTGCAACTTTTCTTTCAAATATTTGATAAAACAAAAAGTCATAATTCCAATATTGTGTATTTTTGTATTTGATCTTTTTCATATCTTTTTTCTTATTGTTTTGTTCTTTTCGAAAGAGATCAGAATTGGTGAATCGGAAACAATTATAAGAAAAAAAGAAAGATTTGTTTTCTTATGGAATATATATATAAATATGCATGGATAATACCCCTTTTTCCGCTCCCAGTTACTATGTCAATAGGATTTGGACTTCTACTTATTCCGACAGCAACAAAAGATACGGTAGAACTAGGACAGTTATTGTATGAGGTCTACCCAATGCTAGATGCAGAGGCGCATAATAGATCGATATGAACATCATGAGCTGTCCCGCAATAAAACCAGTTGTTGCTGATACCTCCTTCTCGGTTCCTTCTTCCATAACCCGAGCTCG